ATGGAAGGAGAAGAAGAGGTCTCTTGATACGTACTTCATTCGCGGAATCTAGTTTGTTTGTATACAAACTCAAAAGAGTCTCTGAGTACTCAGGTATTGGATTTATTGGATTAGTTGATTAAATTAATAGTCCGCTAATTTTTTGACTCTGTACCATGGATTTCACTATTATTAGGAAACAATAATGGAATAATTCCTTCATATTCATAGAAATAGGGGACATAATTCACATGGATATTGTAAGTCTCGCTTGGGCTGCTTTAATGGTAATCTTTACATTTTCTCTTTCACTTGTAGTATGGGGAAGAAGTGGACTCTAGAAATATTACTTCATTTTCGTTGAGGAATAAAATTAATTGTATCAGTTGTTTTATAGATCGCTTCGCAAAGCGTTTTAAAAGATAATAATGTCAATAAAAAAGGTATTTCAAAAATTCCCATGTTTCTATTTCGAAAGGAGAGATAGATGATAGGAAATTTATCTAATTTCATTTTGATAAGAGTCCGTTTGGCGAAATTTAAGAAAAATGAAATTAGATAAGTTTTATAAGTATAACGGGGAACATTAGACCCCTTTTGTTTTACTATTTCATTTCAAATTTCAAAGAAGTTTATAGACCAGCGAACTCTTTCGAGTAGCTATCCACCAGTCAATCAATTCAATGACTTTGACTTTACTTCTTGGGTTGGCAATGATAAAAAAAGATTACTAACTTGGTTTTTTCTTAAGAATATATGCCATACTTTTCTTTCTTTTTTTTATTCTTTCGGCAGGTACTGGGATTTAGATTTGAAAGAATCCGAAATCGAAGAATTCGAGCTATAAAAGAAACGTAAGAGTTGCCTTTCGATTATTTAGGATTGATTAGAATCGATACAAATTGAGAAAATAGATGTCGGAAAAAAAAAGAATTGGGGTCGCTATGTACATAACATATATGAAGATATCTATTGTGGATTGATGGATAGGAAATTTAGTTTGTATCTTTATTATAGCTTATAGTACAACGTTCTACACGAAAAAATATTATTTGATATGATAGTATGGTAGAAAGATTCATATGAATCTTTCTACCATACTATCATATCTCATCGAATATTGCTGATTCTAGCCTGCTCATTTCAGTTAAGAAACACAATTGGAATCCATTTTTCTTTCCATTTTTCAATCAAAGAACTAAGAAATAAAGTTTCATTCTAATTAATCATTTTGATTTTGGCTAACCGTTTTTACATAGATAATAAGTAAAAAAGCAGTAGGAACTAGAATGAATAGTGCAGTAGCAATAAATGCGAGAATATTTACTTCCATAATCTCATCGTTTTTTTCCTTCGCATTAACTCGGGATTTAATCCCATAGAGATGAGAAAAATTTTACCTGTTGATGATATTGAATCAGATTTATATCATGAATAACAATATCTGAACTATCATATCAATTCGCCGTCGCGAATTGAATAGTATAACATAGGAAGATCTTTTATCCATACTGAATCCAAAAAAAGAAAAATGGAATTTGTTATCTAATCAAGAATTACCTTATTTATCATTCTTTTTTATTCGGTTTTTCATAACCGGACGTCGTCCTTCTACAACCAATCATCTAATGAAGTTTCACTTTTCCGTTTCCACTGGTTACAAAATTCCAAAAACCTAAAATAGAAGTAAATGGGATTAATCTGAAAAGTATTTTGTCAAGGTAATTTTAATAAAAATTTGGGTTGTGTGTTGTACAAGAAACAAATTCCATTTGAACATGTACTTCCGAGAAGCATATGAAATTCTATTCCATTAGATAGATGCGAGAAATTGAAAAACCAGACCCAATATAGTTGGTATCTCTTGAAATCGTAAATAGAATCTTATCAATCAAAAATGATTCTAGTACTAATCCACATATCTCTTTTACGAATCAGTTCTAGTTCAAGTAACGAAATTTTTTGGATTTATTTGAAAATGAGAAGAAAATAAATCCAAAAGGAAAAGAAAAAAGACCTAAGAATCATCAGAAGAATTTCGATTGAAAATGAAATTCTATTGCTGTACTTTTCAAAAAAAGTGGAAAGATGCACTGATATATTTATTGATTATTGGATCCGTCGGGACTGACGGGGCTCGAACCCGCAGCTTCCGCCTTGACAGGGCGGTGCTCTAACCAATTGAACTACAATCCCAGGGAGCTAAAGTATACAGTATCTATTTTTTTTTTATGATTTGACTCAAAACATTTACATTTCGAGTTAGAATTTTGGTGTTGTAACAGAGACGCGAGTGAAATATTGATCTCCACATGAATATGCACTTTATTTAGTGAGAACGACACGAATTACTAGTACATTTTTCTTATTTCAAAATCTATTGAAAAAAAATCTTTCAATAAAGAAAAAGAGTTTTCTTTTTTTCTTTATACTTTTGTTCTATTTATACTTTAACGATATATGAATCTAGATCATTATTCTGATCAAAATTTAAATTTCCCGAAAAAAAAAATACAGTATA